TTTTTTTTATTGTTTGGGTCATTCAATTCCAATATTAAATATTACTAGGTAGCGATTGACAAAAAAATTTACTAATTTAGTAACTAATTTAGTAAATAATACAATAACTAAATAATAAAATAACTTAGATGACCTTAAATTAATCAAATACAGGTATTTCTATGCAATCATTCGGCCGAACGAATTCTTCGTTTAGTTCCTTATTTCGATTGATTGTACCTATGTGAGATAATTATAATAATAATAAAAGAGAAGATAAGGGTTTACAAAAAAAAGGGGGGGTTTAGTTAGGGAAGGAAGGGAGGGATTGAACTAGACGTATGTAATCTAATCGTTATAAGACAATTTTTGTGGATTTTTCGAAGAATGATTCTAGAATCCGAATGAATCTAAGATACGAATAATTGGTTTACGTTATAAGGGAAAGACATGTATATGGGATATTAGATATTAACTAGGTATATATGAACTAAAGATATATCTAATTTGTCCTACTATTGTTAATTTATCTAAGAATTCCGGCGAAAGTCCTTCTGTTTCGTCTGTAATTTTGAGTTGAATGAAGTTGAATATTGAATGAAGTTAAATCATGAATTGTTAACTCATGAATTAAAGAACAAAGAATTCAAAGAATGATTCGGAAGAAAAGAAAAAAGAAAGAAATGGAAGAACAAAAGTGGTAAAGTGGTATGGATTCGAAAAATTACGTGGATAGGAACTAAAAAACAAAGAGATATCGAAGTAGTTCTGAGAATTCACGAATATTATTATTATTTTTTTTGTTTTTTGTTTTTCAATTCGGAGTTCTTAGTTACATGGAATAAGTAAGTCATAATTCATTGGTTGATTGTATCATTAACTATTTCTTTATTTTATTTTTTTTTTTTTGGTACGAGGAACTTATCATGAATCCACTGATTTCTGCCGCTTCCGTTATTGCTGCTGGATTGGCCGTAGGGCTTGCTTCTATTGGACCCGGAGTTGGTCAAGGTACTGCTGCGGGACAAGCTGTAGAAGGAATTGCGAGACAACCAGAGGCAGAGGGAAAAATACGAGGTACTTTATTACTTAGTCTGGCTTTTATGGAAGCCTTAACAATTTATGGACTGGTTGTGGCATTAGCACTTTTATTTGCGAATCCCTTTGTTTAATCCTACAAAGAAAAAGCCATATCTATTTATTTTTTTATTTCCTTGGGTTTGCTACTCTTGCTTTTTCGAATTATATTCTATCCCAATTTCCATTTCTTATTATTCCTCCGGACAAAAAACCATGTAAAGGACCCATTTTGGGAAGAGAAATTGGCACGCCAATTCGTTTTCGTTCTTTATTCTCGTAGTCCAATGGAGCTTTTTTTGAGAAGTATTTCAACAAACGCAATATTTCGAAACTCACATAACATAAGATCCGATACCGAATTCTAATAACTATCATTCTTATTGGAAATTTCCAATTGAAAAAAAAAAAAGAATAAAAAAAAAATATATATAGATAATTATTCTATCTATAAGAATAAGAAAAGAATTAAGAAAGAGGAGACCATATGAAAAATGTAACCGATCCTTTCCTTTCCTTGGGTTATTGGCCATCCGCCGGAAGTTTCGGGTTTAATACCGATATTTTAGCAACAAATCCAATAAATCTAAGTGTAGTGCTTGGTGTATTGATTTTTTTTGGAAAGGGAGTGTGTGCGAGTTGTTTATTTCAAGAATAGGTTGGATCCAACCAACTGCACTTGATTTTTTGGTATAAGTAGGAAAGAAAAGGTGCATGATTCCACGAATTACTTCTGAATAAATTAACAAATCATATTTTAGAACCATAGCATTTCGTGATTCATTGGTAAATCGACTTTGATTCTCTATCAACCAATAATGTAAGACCATTAATAAATAGGGTTAAAGCTAAACCGTTTGAAGTCCAGATACAAGCATGGTACTCTTTCTACTACCATGTTAATCAAGAAATGGTTTCAAAACGGAGAGTTGGAATTTTTTTTTCGATATAAAACACTCATGTCGATAAAAAACGGATTTGAACTTTTTATTTGATTGGAAAAAAATGAAAAAAAAAATGTGTATTTCATTTCAAACCCCCTTTTTTATCTTTTTTCCAATGCTAAGTCGATGACCTATGTATAAAGTAAGAGTAATTCTTTGGATTTGAGGAAAAAAAGAAACAACTTTGCTGACAATTATTTGTTTGGTCAGAAGAGTCCTCCGAATATTATTTTCTTGGATTAGTGATCCGTTTCGATATTTTTATATTCGAATTCGAATATTACTAGAGAAGGTAGGACAGGCTCATTACATTAACATAAAAAAAAAAAGATATGGGAATTCTGATTAAGTATCAGAAGTAATTGAGCGTGAGAGCCAAATGAATCGAAAGATTCATGTTTGGTTCGGGAAGGGATCGTGGAAGTTTTAAAATGAATGGAAAGATAATCTACTTTCATTAAGTGATTTATTAGATAATCGAAAACAGAGGATCTTGAAGA